GAACCCTCACGACTTTTAACGTCTACGGATTTTCCTATTACTATAACTTTCATAGTTGTCGTTATTGACATGTAGAGCGGGACTCTCTCTTTATTCTCGTCCGATTAATCGGTTATTGAAAAGATCTAGAAGACTTTGGAGTGAATGATTTGATCAATGACTATTTGATTCTATAGAAATAGAATCGAATCAAAAGACGGACTCGGGGCCTCATTAATGATTTGAATTTGAAGCAATATTTCAGTACGTATGCGTATGTATATACTCTAGGTTTACCATCGTCCTTTCTGAAGTTTCGATAGAAAAAAAGGATTTCTTTACCAACGCAGCCAACTTCATTTGTTAGAACAGCTTTCATTGAGTCTCTGCACCTATCCTTTTTTTTTTATTCTCGCTTTCTGAACCCCTCTTTCTTTTCGTAAAACAGGATTTGGCTCAGGATTGCCCCTTTTTGATTCCAGGGTTTCTCTGAATTTGAAAGTTATCACTTAGTAAGTTTCCATACTAAGGCTCAATCCAATTAAGTCCGTTGCGTCTACCAATTTCGCCATACCCCCCTTTTTTTCGTCTTTAGCTTTCACTATTTTCGCATGAAAACATAGGGATGTCCCATTACAGTTTGAATTTTTTTTTCTTATCCTTTCCTTAGAGGAAATGCTAGGCTATATAACATAAAAAACACGCAAATGGGATAAAGAAAAGAAATAGGAATCTATTCGAATTAGATTAGACTAGATTTAGACTAGATGAACTACATAAAATGTAGAATCTATAGAATAGAGTAGAATAGATTCTAGAACTATTTCATATTTAACCATAATCTATAATCTAGTTATTAGTTAATTGCTATAACTAATCATTCCATTCATTTAGAATGAAACTATGTAATGAAATAGGATTCTATATAAAAAAAGAAATTGAAAAAATGGGAAATACCCGTTTGAGTGAAATGAAAAAGAAAATCTGACTTTTTTCTAATGAAAATCAAGATCTTGATTAAGCTAGAATTGAGAAAGAAATAGAAATTGTATACTATTACTATATGGACTGGACCCCTCTCTTAATTCTTAGATGAATTGTTATGTTCTGTGATATAATCACAAATATTTATTTGAAAGTTGGATTCTATATTCTTTTTTTTGATTCTTATTAATTCGAATTCTGAATCGCTAAGAATGAATTGACTAGTGAATAGTAATAGCCAAGATCCCTGCAGTTTACTGACTTCCTATGCATAAAAAATGGCTCTTAGTTGAGCCAGCTTAGCTCAGAGGGTAGAGCATCGCACTTGTAATGCGAGGGTCGTCGGTTCGATTCCGATAGCTGGCTTTCTTTAGTTCTTAGTTCTGTGATTTTTTACAGAAAATCGTGGGTTCTGTTTGAAATCCCAGAATAGGGAAAAGAAGAGGGAAAAAGCCCTCTTTTGTCGTTTTTTTATAATCTTTTTTATTTATTTTACGAAAGAATTGAAACCCTTTCGCTTGGTTGAAAGTCGAGTTCAGTTTTAATTTAGGTTTAGGAAATAAAAAAGGAGTCTTTATGTCGCGTTACCGAGGACCTCGTCAAAAAATAATAAACCGCCTGCGGTCTTTACCGGGACTAACTAGTAAACAGCCTAGAGATAATAAAAAGCCTAGAGTCGTAAGTGATCCTAGAGTCGAAAAGGATCCTGTAAACCCACCGCCCTCCAAGAAAAAATCTCAATATCGTATTCGTTTAGAAGAAAAACAAAAATTGCGTTTTCATTATGGTCTTACCGAACGGCAATTACTGAAATACGTTCGTATCGCCGGAAAAGCCAAGGGGCCGACGGGTCAAGTTTTACTACAATTACTTGAAATGCGTTTGGATAATACCCTTTTCCGATTGGGTATGGCTTCGACTATTCCTCAAGCCCGCCAATTAGTGAATCATAGACATATTTTAGTAAATAATCGCATAGTCGATATACCAAGTTATCGCTGCAAACCCCGAGATATTATTTCAGCGAGGGAGAAAGAAAAATCAAGAGCTCTGATTCAAAATTATCTTGATTCATCCGCCAAGAATCAAAAGGCATTACCACACCATTTGATTCTTAATCATAGATTATCTGATGACCCACGCGACTTATTAAAGGGATCAGTCAAACAAATAATAGATAGGGAAGGGGTCGGTTTAAAAGAAATAAAGGAATTGTTGGTCGTAGAATATTATTCTCGTCAAATTTAACCCTAACTAAGATTAAGATAACAACAAGGTTTCGGGCAACCTTATTCACGCAGGAAGGAGGCCAGAGGTTGTTCTCTCATCGATGTATCATGGATCAGTAAGGAAATTTTGATCCCCTGTCTGCTCTTTCCAGCGGTTTCCTAATGCCCCAGAAATTAGGAATAAAAGATTTATATGAAAGAAAGGGCCAATTATTAGAATAATTGGACTGGTATCCATTCTTCTTTGATTGGATACATTGTAACCATTAACATTCCATTGGCGGATTGGGCGAAGGTGCGGAAAGAGA